AGAGCTTTCTTTTTTTTTTTTTTAGGGTCCCTCAGGAGGTCGTGGAATGCTTTTCTTCTCCTCTTATTCCGTATGGAATACAACCAGTTAAAATAAGAAGGAATAGGGGAATATTTCACCGTTCACTCCAAAAAGAGGTGAAAAAATACAAAATAGAAATAAGTTTTTTTTTTCAAATTCAATTGTTTATTTATCTCTTATTCCAAAATTAACCTGAAAATCGAATTCCATTTTTTCAATGGGATTACATGATATAGTTCTTAATATTATTACTTTACTCAATTGAAAAATTTCATAACAATCTCTTGATTCGGAATTAGGGACTAGTGTATCATCTGATGAATCCACTTTCTTTTACACTTCTGTATCTCACTCTATCTTATTTTTTAGTATTATCTAAAATAACTGATGAATTTTCCATAACTTAGGTAAGTGCTTTACCAACATATGTAGTAAAAAAATATATAAAAGGAATTCAACCCTTTCATGCTTACTTTAACTAGTTATTTCGGTTTTCTACTAGCTGCTTTAACTATAACCCCAGCTCTATTTATTGGTTTGAACAAGATACGTCTTATTTGAATTGACTTAAAAAGTCAGAAAAAAAATCTTTCTTTTAGATTCCTGTTATTCTAGGACTCTTTTCCACACTAATTACGAATTCTTTTCTTGGTCATTGAGATTCGTGGATAATTTAGAGTACTATTTAGGGATAGATCGTACCTCTTTTTTTATCCCCTCGAACAAATCGAAATGATTGAAGTTTTTCTATTTGGAATCGTCTTAGGCCTAATTCCTATTACTTTAGCGGGATTATTCGTGACTGCATATTTACAATACAGGCGTGGAGATCAGTTGGATCTTTGATTGAGTAATTTTTTTTTATTGACCTCCTCCAGACCATAGAGGAGGTCAAATTAGATTTGCAATTCAACTTTGTTTTGTTAAGTTATTTTACTTTGCTTCGACATAAGATAGATGGAATCACGCTCTGTAGGATTTGAACCTACGACATCGGGTTTTGGAGACCCGCGTTCTACCGAACTGAACTAAGAGCGCTTTCATTCATTCAAAAAGAAAATATTTTTCTATTCCTAACGTATCTCACGTACGTATAGTCTCCACAAATTCAAGTTATACCCACTTTACTTTAATCAACCTCTTTTCTATTGCCCATAAAGAACAAATGAAGTAATAGGTAGGGATGACAGGATTTGAACCTGTGACATTTTGTACCCAAAACAAACGCGCTACCAAGCTGCGCTACATCCCTTTTCCAAATTGTTGTACAATGCCATTGTACACAATTCCTGTCTTCTTTTCCACATCGTGATTTTCTTCTTATTTCTCTATCTATATAGAACCCTCCTGTCATTTCTTCTTTTCGATCTCATATAATTAAGGAATTATATACATCTAAAATCCAATAGAATTTCGCCTATAAAAGAAGGATTACTTTTCCTTGGTAATATATAGGAAGAAGGAGTCATCTTTTTCTTTTTTAGGAATAGGCAAATTTCGTCTATATGGTTCATTTTATATATAGCATAACAATATTAATCTTGGGCAAGAGTTTCTGATCATATATGTATTCCAACAAGGAAGGAGGATTTTCAATGCGGGATATAAAAACATATCTCTCTGTAGCACCCGTGCTAAGTACTCTATGGTTTGGTGCTTTAGCAGGTTTATTGATAGAAATTAATCGTTTATTTCCAGATGCTTTGTCATTCCCTTTTTTTTAAGTCTAGTTATTGCTATGCGCGGAATAGAATTGTCTGTGACATGACAAAATTTGACCCTTTTCAATCCTTTTATTAATTAGTATCGGAAGGAAAAAGAAAGAAAAGATGGATTGGGTTGAACCTCAGAGTCATGAAAAATTTGATAAATTCTATTTTGGAAAAAGGAAATTCAATTTAAAGTGGTATCCAAACTAAATAAAGCCTCAGAAATCAGAGCATAGAAAAAAGGCTGCGCTGGCTAATTAAATGAAAGGATTTCGAAGCAAAATCCTTGCTAATTCGACAAGGATTGTATTCTTTAATTATTTCTTTATTTTTTATTACTTAATTTAAGAATTAAAAAAAATTAATTCTAATGGATTTTATTCTTCTTCTTCGGATTCCAAATAGAAGAATAAAAGAATTAGGTTAAGTCAATCCAAAAAGAAAAGGAGGTTCATGGCCAAGGGGAAAGATGTTAGAATCAGAGTTATTTTGGAATGCATCAGTTGTGTTCGAAAAGGTGCCAATGAGGAATCGACAGGGGTTTCTAGATATAGTACTCAAAAGAATCGCCACAATACACCCGGACAATTAGAATTCAAAAAATTTTGTCGTTATTGTCGCAAGCATACGACTCATCACGAAATAAAGAAATAGGAACATCGTGTGTTCTATTTTTACAAAGAACAAAAAGAGTAAAAACTTCATATTTAATATAAAAAAAACTATAGTATAAAATACAAATCAACTCATCTAACTTTCGGTAGATATTATTTCATATCTATAGAGGGTATTCATATACTATAATATGAATTAAATAAGATATGGATCAAAGAAAGACTACTGGATCCTAAATTAATAAAATAAAGAAATGAATTTTTTTTTTAATTTTTCAATTTTAAATAAGGAATAAATAATGTATACATCTAAACAACCTTTTCTTAAATCTAAGCAACCCTTTCGTAAATCCAAGCAAACTTTTAATAAATCCAAGCAAACCTTTCGTAAATCCAAGCAAACTTTTCGTAAATTCAAACAACCTTTTCGTAAATCTAAACAACCTTTTCGTAGGCGTCCTCGGATTGGCCCAGGAGATCGAATTGATTATAGAAACATGAGTTTAATTAATAGATTTATTAGTGAACAAGGAAAAATATTATCTAGACGAATAAATAGATTAACCTTGAAACAACAACGATTAATTACTCTTGCTATAAAACAGGCTCGTATTTTATCTTTCTTACCGTTTCGTAACTATGAGAACGAAAAGCAATTTCAAGCCCAGTCAATTTCCATAATTACCGGTTCTAGACCCAGAAAAAATAGACATATTCCTCAATTAACGGAAAAGTACAATTCCAATCGAAACTTAAGAAACAACAACCAAAATTTAAGAAACAACAATCGGAACTTAAGTTCCGATTGTTGATGTTTTATTCGAAAGGGCCAGAACTATATATATTATAAAGAAAGTAATCCAGCTCGTTGATTCCTACCACTTAATCTTAATTTATTGTATCTTCCCGGAGTTCACTCTCCGGGAATTCGGTTTTTATTATTCCAGTATATTACTTTAATTTATCCCTTTAATTGATGATCTTTATTTTATTTGAAATTGTGTAAAGATTATTTGGATTTGATACAGCTACTTGTGCAAGCATTTTACGATTAAGAATCAATTTCTTCTTGTACAAGTTGTGTATTAATTTACTATAACTATTGAATACTTTATATATCCGCGTTGCTGCGTTTATCCGAGTGATCCACAAACGACGAAAATCCCTCTTTTGCCTACCTCTATCTCGATGAGAGGAAACAAAAGCTCTTTTTACCTGTTGGATAATCATTCGATTAAGTCTTAAATGAGCCCCTCTAAAGTTTGAGGCAAATGAACGCATTTTTGTTCGTCGTCTCCGGGCTATATATCCTCGCGGAACTCTGGTCATTGAATCAAATTAACCTTAATGAATAACTAATTATTTCTCTTCTTTTAGCCATCCTTTTTTCCATTAATAACAAAACGAATTATTCCAATATATAAAATATAAATTCCAATGGCTTTTGCTATAGTAACCTTCCCAACCACGATTTTTTATCCCACTCTGTTCAGTTCTTTCTATGCGAAATAACAAATAGATTCTAACGATACTAAAAAAAAATAGTGGGTTCCATCGTTTCTATGGTTCCCTTTTAAACGGTAAGGCCCTCTCTATACACCGGAGCTCTTTCTTTCATCAAAAAAAAGGTATTGTGAACTTGTATAGTTCACATTCTTTGGCTCTACCTATCCATTATAGAGTAAATAGCTCTTTTCACAATAAGAGTTATCCATACAGTGACGGTATTTAATTATGAAAGTTGGCTAAGTAGCTGACCCTGTTAGTCCGTTCTTTTAAGATAAAGGAGCATAAGCCTTTTTCTTTTTATTACTATTTCCTCCGCTTAATGGATAACCTTTTGCTACCAATGGGGGAATTGCTTCTTAATTTCCAATTTAGATAATTGGATTTGCACCAAAGGAAACCAGAAATTCCATATACCATAGAAATACAGGATATAAAAGCTATATCCTATTCATTGGTAGTAATCATGGATACTTCCAAATTTTTTGTATTTTATTTGTTTGAAGTCATGATCTGAACGAGTCGCACATACACCCTAGCACATGTTCCTCGACGCTGAGGGCATCCTTTAAGCGCGGCCGTTTTTCTAGCATTTCGTATTGGCTGTCTTGCGTTTCTAATAAGTTGTTTAACCGTTGGCATATTGTATGTGTATAGAAAAAAATGGATTGGTTTAGATCCATCTTAACCTAATGATTGATCATCATGAAGTCTTTCTATTTCTATTTTATATTAAATCGAAGAAAACCCTAATTTGGGTCTGAAATAACTTTACAAAAAATCCGGACACTACCAATCCTTAAACATTTCTGGAAACCACATGGGATCAGTTTCGCAGTGGTCGTCAATCATTTCATCCCCTACAATATCGACAAGCCCATAAGCTTTGGCTTCCTCTGCTGACATAAAAACATCCCTTTCCATGTCTTCGGATACAACCCAAAAAGGTTTGCCTGTTCTTAGTGCATAAACTCTTGTGATCATTTCGCGAACTTTGTGTAACTCTTCTACTTCTAGTAAAAATTCTGGTGTCCTTGCCCGATAATAAGCACTAGCGGGTTGGTGAAGCATAATCCTCGCATGAGGGAATGCTATACGCTTGGTGGGTTCTCCTCCAATCAGAATGAGGGACGCCATGGACGCAGCTATTCCGAGGCATATTGTATATATATCGGGTGTCACCGTTTGCATCGTATCAAAAATAGCCATTCCTGAGATTAGCCACCCGCCGGGGGAGTTTATAAACAAAAAAATATCACTAATTCCATCTTCTATACTGAGATATACCATGAGACCCGTAATATGATTCGTGATCTCGCAACGAATCTCTTGACCTAAAAAAAGTGTCCTTTCTCGATACATAACATTGTATAAGTCAACCCAAGTCGCTTCTTCATCTCCGGGAATCCGGTAAGGTACTTTTGGAACACCAATGGGCATATTAGATTAATATTATTAAATTTAAGTAAGAAAACTACACTTTAATATGGAAACGTAAGAATGGAAGAGAAATAAAGAATCCGAAGTTTATTGTCTTCATTTTTATTCTTATTCTATATGAATACTATAGATTCTATTAATATGAATAGTATAGATTATATTAATACGTAGATTGAAATAATACATAGATGAAAGATTATAGATATAAAGAAAGTAAGACAGATAAAAAAAAAGGAATCGGCGATTCGAATGATAAACAAATGAGGGGTAGGGATCTATTCTTCGTTTTTTCCAAATTGGGCAAGTTACCCATTGCATATTGGCACTTATCGAGTATAGAATAGATCTGCTTCTCTTTCTTCTTATGAACAGAATGGGCTTCTTATTTTTAATGGAATGAAATAAATATTAACGCTTTCTGACACGGAATCCCCTAGAAGGGTTAGGTACATAGGATATGGATAGTCTTTTCCAATGCGATAAAATAAAACGACATCGTGTCTATTTTTCTTTGCTAAAGGGGTATTTCCATGGGTTTGCCTTGGTATCGTGTTCATACCGTCGTATTGAATGATCCGGGTCGATTACTTGCGGTGCATATAATGCACACAGCTCTAGTTTCTGGTTGGGCTGGCTCGATGGCTTTATACGAATTAGCAGTTTTTGATCCCTCTGATCCTGTTCTGGATCCAATGTGGAGACAAGGTATGTTTGTCATTCCCTTCATGACTCGTTTAGGAATAACGGATTCGTGGGGTGGTTGGAGTATTTCAGGAGGAACTGTAACAAATCCGGGTATTTGGAGTTATGAAGGTGTGGCAGGTGCGCATATTGTGTTTTCTGGCTTGTGTTTCTTGGCAGCGATCTGGCATTGGGTCTATTGGGACCTAGAAATATTCTCTGATGAGCGGACGGGAAAACCCTCTTTGGATTTGCCCAAGATCTTTGGAATTCATTTATTTCTTGCAGGGGTGGCTTGCTTTGGCTTTGGCGCGTTTCATGTAACGGGTTTGTACGGTCCTGGGATATGGGTATCCGATCCTTATGGACTAACTGGAAAAGTACAAGCTATAAATCCAGCATGGGGTGCAGAAGGTTTTGATCCTTTTGTTCCGGGGGGAATAGCTTCTCATCATATTGCTGCGGGTACATTAGGTATATTAGCGGGCTTATTCCATCTTAGTGTCCGTCCGCCTCAACGTCTATACAAAGGATTACGTATGGGCAATATTGAAACTGTACTTTCCAGTAGTATCGCTGCTGTTTTTTTTGCAGCTTTCGTAGTTGCTGGAACTATGTGGTATGGGTCAGCAACGACCCCAATCGAATTATTTGGGCCTACTCGTTATCAGTGGGATCAGGGATACTTTCAGCAAGAAATATATCGAAGAGTTAGCAATGGTTTAGCCGAAAATCTTAGTTTATCAGAAGCTTGGTCTAAAATTCCCGAAAAATTAGCCTTTTATGATTATATTGGTAATAATCCGGCAAAAGGGGGATTATTCAGAGCAGGCTCAATGGACAATGGGGATGGAATAGCTGTTGGATGGTTAGGACATCCTGTCTTTAGAGATAAAGAAGGACGTGAGCTTTTTGTACGTCGTATGCCTACTTTTTTTGAAACATTTCCCGTTGTTTTGGTAGATGAAGAGGGAATTGTGAGAGCGGACGTTCCTTTTAGAAGAGCAGAATCCAAATATAGTGTTGAACAAGTAGGCGTAACGGTGGAGTTCTATGGTGGCGAACTTAATGGAGTAAGTTATTCTGATCCTGCTACTGTAAAAAAATATGCGAGGCGTTCTCAATTAGGGGAAATTTTTGAATTAGATCGGGCTACTTTGAAATCAGATGGTGTTTTTCGCAGCAGTCCAAGGGGTTGGTTCACTTTTGGTCATGCTACCTTTGCTTTGCTCTTCTTTTTCGGACACATTTGGCATGGCGCTAGAACCTTGTTCCGAGATGTTTTTGCTGGTATTGATCCAGATTTGGATGCTCAAGTGGAATTTGGAACATTCCAAAAAGTGGGAGATCCAACTACAAGGAAACAGGCAGCCTGATACACATTGTTATGGTATCTTTGACCTCTCCTTTTTGATTTGACATGGGAAACAGCTCCCATCCTTTCTTTGACTCTTTTTCTTTCTTTATATGGGAAATTCTCCCAAATGACAAATGAATAGGTGTGGAAGTTATAATTGTAAATAAACCACGATCGAATCTATGGAAGCATTGGTTTATACGTTCCTTTTAGTTTCTACTTTAGGGATAATTTTTTTCGCTATCTTTTTCCGAGAACCACCTAAGGTTCCACCAACTCCAACTAAAAGAATAAAATAATTTCATTGAAGTAAGAAGTCTCCCAGATGGGTCGACTTCTTACTTCAATTAGTCCCCGTGTTCTTCGAATGGATCTCTTAATTGTTGAGAGGGTTGCCCAAACGCGGTATATAAGGCATACCCAGTAAAGCTTACAAGTAAACCAGATATGGAGATGGCGACTAAAGTTGCTGTTTCCATTTTTATAGAATTTCAAGATTACAATGGATCTACGAAAAGATCGTGTATTTACAACTACAACGGAATAGTATACAAAGTCAACACCAATGATGAAATAGAATTTATGGCTACACAAACCGTTGAAGATAGTTCTAAACCTAGGCCAAAACGAACTGGTGCAGGTAGTTTATTGAAACCCTTGAATTCGGAATATGGGAAAGTCGCTCCGGGTTGGGGGACTACTCCTTTTATGGGGGTCGCAATGGCTTTATTCGCTATATTCCTATCTATCATTTTAGAAATTTATAATTCTTCTGTTTTACTGGACGGAATTTTAACCAATTAGGTTTCTACTAACTAAAACCAGGAAGTCATAGTTTTCCATCCAAAAAAGCCTTTCTAGTTTAAGCTTTACATTTCTAGCCATTATGGTAGTTCGACCGCGGAATTTTTTTGTTTCGGTATCTCTGGAATATGAGTGTGTGACTTGTTAGAATTGATCCTATTGATAATACATAGAAAGGGCCTGTTATCTCTATCAAGATGATTCTAAATTCGTCAGATATTATTTATTCTAGTATCTGGAACACGAAATAGATAGAGCGGATCAAAAAAAATGGAACTATGATTCATACTCACTATTAAGACCTCGCAACCAGACTGAAAAATTCAAGTAGTTTTTAAATAAAAAAGAAATTTTCTTCCTTCCAATTTTGTTTGCCCAAAAGACAACTTTTTTTCTCTCGATTTTGTCGAATCAGTACACTGATTCCCTAAATGATTATCAAGTGGTTCTTATTCGAAGAACCTTTGCCTTTTGTTTAGCTTGAGACTCAATCATCGTGGCTCTAGTATGAATCTAAGGTTTTAATTGAACTGATTCATAGGATCGCAACAAGATAATTTCTATAATTACGATTACGCACAAAAAAAAACAAATCCAAAATAGGGAAGAGAAAAGTCAAGAGGCCTCTAATGACCGGCATAAGGGAAAGGAAGAAAGACAGATGAGCCAACTTGATATTTTTTGGCATTCTCATCACAAAGAATATATTCCGAATTTTTCTTATTTCATATCTTCAGGGCGAATCGACCCAATCCAGTGGCTGATGAAGTTTTGAAACTTTTTTCTAATTTCTAATATTCGTTGAAAATTTGTGTGTTTCTGCTTGAGCCGTACGAGATGAAATTTTCATATACGGCTCTTAGAGGGGGACTTGGGTTAGTTACCTATCTCAATAAAGTATATGATTGGTTTGAGGAACGACTTGAGATTCAGGCAATTGCAGATGATATAACTAGTAAATATGTTCCTCCCCATGTCAACATATTTTATTGTTTAGGGGGAATTACACTTACTTGTTTTCTAGTACAAGTCGCTACTGGTTTTGCTATGACTTTTTACTATCGCCCAACCGTTACAGAGGCTTTTTCCTCCGTTCAATACATAATGACCGAGGCCAACTTTGGTTGGTTAATCCGATCAGTTCATCGATGGTCAGCAAGTATGATGGTTCTAATGATGATCCTTCATGTATTTCGTGTGTATCTCACAGGTGGATTTAAAAAACCTCGCGAATTAACTTGGGTCACAGGTGTGGTTTTGGCTGTTTTGACTGCATCATTTGGTGTAACTGGTTATTCTTTGCCTTGGGATCAAATTGGTTATTGGGCAGTCAAAATTGTTACAGGTGTACCTGACGCCATTCCGGTAATAGGATCGCCTTTAGTGGAGTTATTACGTGGAAGTGCTAGTGTAGGTCAATCCACTTTGACTCGTTTTTATAGTTTACATACCTTTGTACTGCCTCTGCTTACTGCCGTATTTATGTTAATGCACTTTCTAATGATACGTAAGCAAGGTATTTCGGGTCCTTTATAGGGAAGGCATATCATAAAGAATTAGAATTCTCATATATCATATAGGGTAGGTTGTGGTATTTCATTGCTAGAAACATGGGTTATTGTAAAATAACACATGTCATTTGGATACTTCTTTTCAACTCCGAAGTATTTTGATACAATACAACATAGTTGAAGTTAATTTTACGAAATAAAAAAAAAGGCGGATTATGGGAGTGTGTGACTTGAATTATTGATTTGGCCATGCAGATAAAGAATTGGATCTGCCACATTAGAATTCACAACCAAAGGTGTCTCCGCATCCAATCAACATGTAAGTCTCCTACCTTAGGAAGGATAGGCTGGTTCACTTGAGGAGAATATTTTCTATGATCATACCCCAACCATGTCATTCATGAACAGGCTCCGTAAGATCCCATAGAGTAGAAATGGAATAAGTCATGTGACATGATCCAATATTACACTTACCCTTTTTTATTATAGTATGGAAATGCATTCATTTTCTTTGCATCGATTGTGATCCGCAATACTATCGGAGTAAAAAGGGGGGTCTAAGGAAGAATGTAGGCTAAACTTTTTTTTATTAGTAACAAGTAAATATTTTGTTTGGAGGTAAGAAACTTGCGATATTGAGGGGATAAACACCAACTAATCAAGAGACATGAGACAATCCAGAAAGCAATTGATCATGATCAAATTTGTAAGCCCACTTGGATATTGAGCATTTACCCATAAGAATAGGATTCTTTTCAATGAGTAGTTGTAGGTCCAACTTCGGAAAAGAGAATCTGATAAAGCTTTTCTTGCCTAAAGTCATTGAGTCATTATATACCAGAATTCTATTATGGATCTTCCGCGGTCTTATTTCTTTCATTCGTGCTCGAGCCGGATGATGATAAATTCTCATGTCCGGTTCCTTTGGGGGATGGATCCTAAAGAGTTCACCTATCCCAATAACAAAGAAACCAGACTTAAATGATCCTGTATTAAGAGCTAAATTAGCTAAAGGGATGGGACATAATTATTACGGGGAACCCGCATGGCCCAACGATCTTTTATATATTTTTCCAGTAGTAATTCTAGGTACTATTGCATGTAATGTAGGTTTAGCGGTTCTCGAGCCATCAATGATTGGTGAACCGGCGGATCCGTTTGCAACTCCTTTGGAAATATTACCCGAGTGGTACTTCTTTCCCGTGTTTCAAATACTCCGTACGGTACCCAATAAGTTATTGGGCGTTCTCTTAATGGTTTCTGTGCCAACAGGCTTATTAACAGTACCCTTTCTAGAGAATGTCAATAAATTCCAAAATCCCTTTCGCCGCCCAGTAGCTACGACCGTTTTTTTAATCGGTACTGCAGTAGCTCTTTGGTTAGGTATTGGAGCAACATTACCCATTGATAAATCTTTAACTTTAGGCCTTTTTTAGGTATTTTTTGATTCATTCAACCGTGAAGTACCGTGCATAGGTATCTAGGAAATAGTTACTTCCAAGTGAATCTTCCCTAGATACCTAAAATCCATTTTATTATGATCCATTTCGCGAAAATATAGATTGTGCCAAAGATGCAAAATTGTTTTCTTTTTTCTTTTTATTCTAACTCAAAAAAGGAGAAGAATAAAAAATTCCAATGGATTTAAAACGAGAGCTTATTCTTAAGTAAATCAATTGGGAGATACTTCTCTAGAGTGTCCCAGATCTGTTTTCTATCTTCCATACGAAAACTGTCAATTCTCATAAGATCTTCTTCAGTCTTACTCAAAAGGTCCAATAGTGTATGTATATTGGCCCTTTTGAGACAATTATACGTTCTAGAAGGCAATTCTAATTGATCAATAAAAATACAATTCAATGGAATTCCTTTTTTGTTTTTCTTTAGATTTAGATTAATTAATCTTTTTTGAAAAGTAAAAAGGGGTGGAGTAAACCTGTTTTTATTTTCTTCGAAACTAGTGCCCTCTTCCTCCGCGTGTATAAAAGGAAGAAATAAATCAATCAAATTACGAGAGGCTTCATAAAGCGCTTCCTTAGGGGTTAAACTTCCATTAGTCCATATTTCTAGAAAAAGTATCTCGTGTTTTTCATTTCCATTCCCACAAGAAAAAATACTATAATTCACATTTCGAACAGGCATGGATACAGCATCTATAGGATAACTTCCATCTTGATAGTTCTTTCTGAGTTCCGTCTGATATCCACGATCTCTCTTTATCTGTAACTCAATACAAAAATCAATGGGCTCTGTCAAGTTAGCTATAGGTTGTGACATATCAACGATTTCTATGGAAGGGGGTAAGATTATATCTTGAGCAGTTATGTATCTAGGACCTTTGACGCAAATTGATGCGTCTCTAACTCCATAGAGATTACTTCTCAATACAATTTCTTTTAAATTTAGTAAAATTTCTTGTACGGATTCTTCAATACCTCCTATTGTAGAATACTCGTGCGGCACGCTCCCAAATTTTGCGCGTGTGATACATGTTCCTTCTATTTCTCCAAGTAAAGCTCTTCGCAAGGCAATACCAACGGTGTCCGCTTGCCCTTTCCTAAGCGGTGATAGAATGAAACGACCATAATAAAGACGCTTACTATCTATTCTTGATTCAACACATTTCCACTGTAGTGTTTGAGTGGATCCTGCTACCTCCTCTCGAACCATACTAGTATTATTATTTGATCATTGAATCGTTTATTTCTCTTGAAAGCAGACTAATTCTTTTACAGACGTCTTTTTTTAGGCGGTCGACATCCATTATGCGGCATAGGTGTTACATCCCGTATACAACTTAATCGCACACCGCTTTTAGCAATGGCTCGTAATGCGGCATCTCTTCCACTACCAGCGCCCTTTACCATAACTTCTGCTCGTTGCAAACCTACTGTACGAATAGCATCTACTGCTGTTCTTTGACCAGCATAGGGTGATGCTTTTCTTGAGCTTTTGAATCCACAAGTACCTGCGGAGGACCAGAAAACCACCCGACCTTGCGGATCTGTAACAGTTATAATGGTATTGTTGAAACTAGCTTGAACATGAATAACCCCTTTTGTTATTCTACGTGCACTCTTCCGTAAACTAAAACGTGCATTCCTACGTAAACCAATACGCGCTTTCTTACGTGAACCAATTTTTGGTATAGCTTTTGCCATATTTTATTATCTCATAAATATGAGTTATAAATAACAAAAAGAAAAAAAGATACAAAGATATCCGTTTCAGGGTAAAATGTACCCTTTACTTTATTTAAATAAAATTATTTTATTTGGAATTTGAACATTTCCGCGGGTACTTTTTTCATTTTTAGAAAGTAAAGTTCTTTTTAGAAAGATTACCCCTGTCTTTGTTTATGCTTCGGATTAGAGCAAATGACTCTAATTCGTCCACGCCTACGAATCAGTCGACATTTTGTACAAATTTTACGAACGGAAGCTCTTATTTTCATATTTCCGTATCCTTTCTTAAACTATAAATCTAATCTTTTTGAAAAAATAAGTCTCTTCGCTTTAATTTTTGAACTTCCATTTTGTACCCTAGAAAAAAGAAAAACCTAATCCTTTGAATCTGTGGTATCCTTCAAATATTCGCTATCCTTCAAATCTTCGCTACCCTTCGAGTCTTCGATACGCTTCGAATCTTTATGGGGAAGTCTATAAATTATACGTCCCTTGCTTGAATCATAACGACTTACTTCAATTTTTACCCTATCCCCCATCAGTATTCGTATAGAACTAGAACGGATCTTTCCTGAAATATAGCCCAGGATGATGGTATCATTCTCTAGCCGAACGCGAAACATTCCATTGGGTAGGGCTTCCATAACTAAACCTTCGAAAGTGACTTTTGCTTCTCTCGGGTTTTTTTTTTCTCTCCTATTTTTTTTTTCTGTCATTTTTTTTCTCCTATTTTTCCATTTTTATTTTCTAAATAGGAAAGTCGAGATAGAATTCGGGCACTATAGGCACGGCGATTACCATATATAACATAAGACTTCTCCTCCAATTCTGCTTAGTCGAGCCTCTCGATCCGTCATTATCCCTCGAGAAGTAGAAAGAATAGCAATTCCCATTCCACCCAAAACTTTAGGAATTCCTTGATAGTTGGTATAAATTCGTAAGCCGGGTCGGCTTATACGCTTTAAAAAGGTTCTTGTTCTATATATTCCTTTTCTAGTCTTTCTCTTTTGATGTCGCAAAGTTGAAACCAAGAAATATCTGTTACGTTCCTGATGTTTCCGAACACTTTCAATAAAACCCTCTCGTAGAAGTATTTTAACAATGTTTTCGGTAATATTTGTAGATATTACTCGAACTGTTCCTTTTTTATTCATGTCCGCGTTTCTTATAGAGGTTAGTAAATCAGCAATAGTGTCTTTGCCCATAAGACTCTAATTCTAGGTTCCTCCAAATTTTTCTATAATCAACATGTTTTCTTTTTCTTTTTTTCTTTTCATTTTGGATTTTAAAACATATACGTAAAACACAATCTACTAAATTTATTCTTTGATCTAAATTTCACCTAACTAGTATTTATAATACTTCAGGAGCTAATGAAACTATTTTGGTAAAATTCAATTCTCTCAATTCCTCGGCAATCGCGCCAAAAACTCGAGTTCCTTTTGGATTTCCTTTTTGATCAATTATAACCGCTGCATTGTCATCATACCGGATTATTATACCGTCTTCACATTTGAACTCTTTACATGTACGTACAATTACAGCTCGGATTACTTCGGACCTTTCCAGGGGCATTTGCGGCAATGCGTCTTTGATTACAGCAACAATAACATCACCAATACGAGCATATCGCTGATTACCAGCAGCTCCTATGACTCGAATACACATCAATTTTCGAGCTCCACTATTATCTGCTACATTTAAAAGGGTCTGAGGTTGAATCATATTATTTTGATTTCAATTTGTTATTTCAATGCAAAAGGATGAAAGAATGTCTTTTCAGAAAGAAAAACTCGACTTTTTTTTTATCTTCAATACCCGTTTTAGTTTTAGAGGGTTCTATATTTCTAATCGAATAAATTGACTTCGTATTGGCATTTTACTGGCAGCTATGGAGATAGCTGCTCTAGCTACAGTTTCGGATATTCCCCCCATTTCATAAAGTATACGACCTGGTTTAACAACGGCTACCCAATATTCGGGGGACCCCTTTCCTGAGCCCATACGTGTTTCCGTGGGTCTTAGTGTAACCGGTTTGTCGGGAAATATACGTACCCATATTTTTCCACCACGACGTGCATATCGTGTTATTGCTCTTCGTCCTGCTTCTATCTGTCTCGCCGTGATCCAAGCAGGTTCCAGTGCTTGAAGAGCATATCTACCAAAACAAATACGATTGCCTCGGCAGGATTTTCCTTTCATTCTTCCTCGATGTTGTTTGCGAAATCTGGTTCTTTTCGGGTTATAGTCGATAGTTCTTTTTAGTTCCATCTCTACTGCAAAACTGGACATGAGAGTTTCTTCTCATCCAGCTCCTCGCGAATGAAATGAGAGAGCGTGCAAATTTCTCTAATTCCAGAATATTCAAAAATATTAGGGATAGATACACATTAATAGATAATAGAAAAAGCTAGGTTTTTTTACTCTTAGTGAATAATGGTAAAGTATTCTAATTCAATAAGGATTTCGCGGGCGAATATTTACTCTTTCCTGTCTTATTTGTTAATTTAGAACCTTACCAAATAAGACAATTTTTTTGGTTTGCTCCGCCATCCCACCCAATGAAGTATTAGGATTTTTTTTCAAGAAAATCCTATCGAATCATAGGTTCCGTCGTTCCCACTGCTTCTCCTTGAATGGTTAGGTCTTAATTCCACAATGGAGCTTCAAAAAAATTTCTTTCCGAGTTAATTTTCTCAGTTTTATTAATCCGGTTGGCTCTTTATTCTTTATTATTGCTTTAAATTTAGAGTTCTTATCTCAAGTTACGATTTCTAATTATCTATTAGTTTTATTATATTGATGCTTTATCACATTGTTTTTTATGATGCAATTCATAGACCATACATATTGGAATCCTATATCTTACTTAATCCCTCTTCCTTCTTTCTATCATCCCTCCCTTTATCCATATCCCTTTAGTTTTGCTTCACAACTTAGAATCTCATTTCTTTTTTAGAGAAAAAGCAGTTGCTACAACTATATGATACATCTATTCATTTATAATAGAGGTATTTATTCATATAGTGACTGTTTCTTAGTTAGGATATCGACAATACGAAGCAATAAGTTGGTTAGTAGTTAATTTTCTATAATTACTAAGTTTTTTTCTAAAAAAAAAAAATAACGAGTCACACACTAAGCATAGCAATTATATTAAATGATTTATAAATTTTCATTAAATCTTATAGAAAGAGGTAGAATTTATTCTTTTTTTTCAGGGATTTCAGGAAAAAAACTTTCTTGTTATTTTTTATTCTATCACTGGACAGAATGCAAAGATAAGATTAGTTATTCTTCGTCTACGAATATCCAAATTTTTACACCTAATACTCCATAGATAGTTCGAATTGGATAGCAGCAATAATCAATTTTAGCGCGAATTGTTTGAAGGGGAAGTCTACCCTTTTTGATGCATTCGGCACGTGCAATTTCTTTTCCTCCGAGACGACCCGCAATTTTTACTTTGACTCCCTTTATATCTGCTTTTTTAGTTAATTCAATGGCTTTTTTCATTGCCTTTCGGAATGAAACTCTGTTTTTTAATTGAAAAGCTATATATTCTGCAAGAATGTTAGGCTGTCTATAAGGCTCTTTAACTTTTTCGATAGAAATATTAAGTCTCTGGTTTGCAGAGTGAATTTCCTTTTGTAGATCTTTCTCTAATTCTTCGATTGCTCCTTTTTTCTTTAATAAATTAGGGAATCCAATATGGATTATGACGTGGATCGTATCGATTTCTTTTTGAATTTCTATACGTGTAATTACTTCAGAACTTGAACCTGAGTCCGATTTTCTATTATGTGTAATTACTTCGGAACTTGAGTCTGATTCTAGTTTTCTATTCGAGCTCTTTTTCCTATTCTTTTGTATATAGTTCTTGATACAATCCCTTATTTTTTTATCTTCCTGTAGACCTTCAGAATAATTTTTTGGTTGTGCGAACCAAAAGGAATGGTGTTTTTGGGTTGTACCAAGTCTGAAACCGAGTGGATTTATTTTTTGTCCCATATTTTTCTATATCTATATTTTTTTTTACTGGGAATCGAAATCTTAGATGGATCTAAAGATTATTTAGATTTCTTTATTTCTTTACTATATTTAGTACAATTGTTATATGACACATGCTTTTTTTTATGGGAAAACTACGTCCTCGAGCACGAGGTCTGAATTTTTTCATAATAGTACTCCTACTGACTTCGGCTTTAGTAATGAATAAATTTGCTTTGTCGAAATCCCTATAATGAGTAGCATTCGCTGCTGCCGAATAAACCAACTTTAAGATGGGATAAGACGCTCGATAAGGCATGAGGTTCAGTATCATAACAGTTTCCTCGTAGTAACGCCAGCGAATCTCATCAAGAACTCTTTGTGCTTTGAAAACAGACATATTTATACGTTTTTGTGCTTTGAAAACTCGCTCAAACTTAAGTAAACGATCCGTTGGAACTTTCCTTGCGAGTTTCCTTAGCCCATTTTTCTTCCTCTTTATCCTAGGGCTATACTTTACTAGTTTGAAACTTGTCATAAAAAAGGTTATTCCCCGCCTACCTTTATTTTATTTTGAATCCTTTGTTTATTCTGAATCTTTCTATTCTGAATTCAGTTAACGACGAGATTTAGTATCCTTTCTTGCATTTTCATAACTCGTGAAATGCCGAGTAGGCACGAA